ATGATGAATAAAAAATAAAATATAAAATGTAGATTCAACTCATGAAAATTCCTTCCTATAAATAAAATAAATAAGAAATAGAGTAAATTTTATGTCTCAACGAATCACACGTAGAGATATTGATAACACACATAGAGTTAATGGTATTTCATAACTAATTGATTGAGCAGCAGCCCGTAAACCACCTAAAAAAGAATATTTATTATTTGATCCATAACCTGATATAAGAAGGCCCACGGGAGCAATACTTGAAATGGCAATCCATAAAAAAACACCAATACTGACATCGGCTAGAACAAGACGATATCCAAAAGGAATTACTAAATAACTTAGTAGAATTGATGTGACTGCTATGGATGGTCCGATACTGAATAAACGAGTATCTCCTCTTGATGGAAGAAGATTCTCTTTGAAAAATAATTTTGTACCATCTGCTAAAGCTTGAAGAATTCCCAAAGGCCCGGCGTATTCCGGGCCAATACGTTGTTGTATCCCCGCAGATATTTCTCTTTCTAACCAAACAATTACTAGTACACCTATTGTGATTCCTAATACAGGAGTAAAAATAGGGACAAGCATCCATATGATCTCATATACCTCTTTTAAGGATTCCAATCTAAAAAAATAATTGATAGCTTGTACTTCTGTTGTATCTATTATCATTTTAACGATCAACTTCTCCCATAATGATATCTATGCTACCTAGTATTGTCATAATATCAGCCAATTTCATTCTTTTAACTAATTGAGGAAGGATTTGCAAATTGATAAAACCCGGTGGTCGTATTTTCCATCTCCAAGGAAAAACACCCTTATCTCCTATCAGAAAAATTCCTAATTCTCCTTTTGGGGCTTCGACTCTCACATAAAGTTCTTGCTTTGACAATTCAAAAGTAGGAGAAGGTTTTTTACTTATAAATAGATAGTCAAAATCATTCCATTCGGGATCCCATACTTTATCAAAGCGCCGGATTTCTAAATTCTCATAGGGTCCCCCCGGAATTCCTTCTAAAGCCTGTTGAATAATTTTTATTGATTCTGTCATTTCACCGATTCGTACTAAATAACGAGCTAATGAATCCCCTTCCTTTTGCCATTGAACTCCCCAATCAAATTCATCGTAAGACTCATAATGATCAACCTTCCGAAGATCCCATTGTATTCCGGAAGCTCGTAGCATTGGTCCCGATAAACCCCAATTTATTGCCTCTTCTCCGCCAATAATTCCTACTCCCTCAACTCGCTCTAAAAAAATAGTATTCCGTGTAATAAGCCTTTGATATTCAGTAACTCTTGTTAAAAAATAATAACAAAAATCCAAACATTTATCTATCCAGCCATGAGGTAAATCAGCAGCGACTCCTCCAATACGAAAAAAATTATGCATCATTCGCATACCGGTAGCAGCTTCGAATAGGTCATATATCAATTCTCTTTCTCGAAAAATATAGAAGAAGGGGGTCTGTGCGCCAATATCTGCCATAAAAGGGCCAAGCCATAACAAATGCGAAGCTATACGACTTAACTCTAACATAATGACTCTGATATAGCTGGCCCTTTTAGGCACTTGAATATTGCCTAACTGCTCTGGGGCATTTACAGTTATTGCTTCAGTGAACATAGTAGCTAAATAATCCCAACGTGTTACATAAGGTAAATATTGTATAATTGTTCGGTTTTCCGCAATTTTTTCCATCCCTCTATGTAAATAACCCAATATTGGTTCACAGTCAATAACATCTTCACCATCTAGAGTAACAATGAGTCGAAGAACACCGTGCATTGATGGGTGCTGAGGACCCATATTGACTATCATAAGGTCATTTCGTGTAGCTGGTGCAGTCATAGGTTTTTTCCCGATTCATTCTTCCATGAATTGCTGAAAGCGAAAAGAGGTTCATCAAAATTTAAGCGAAAATTAAAAACGACTCTTCAAATTAATGATTTTTTGTTTCTCGAATCTCCAACCGGCCGATTAATTCTTTATAACGTACTCTATTTTTTTTTGACAAATAGGCGAGCAGCCGTTGACGTTTTCCTAGAATTTTACGCAGACCTCTCTGAGATAAATAGTCTTTTTTGTGCAATTCCAAATGTGAAGTAAGTCTCCGTATCCTATTGGTGAAACTCACTACTTGAAATTCAACAGACCCCTTGTTGTCTTCGTTTTCCTCTTTCAAAATAATTGCACTGAATGGATTTTTTATCATAAAAAAGCTCCTTCTACCCTTTAATTTTTTTACATATATATATAAATATATTTTATTTTATCTATCAGTAATCAGTAATAATAATATTAGTCATTTTAATTTTAATGTAGTAATTAATATACACAAGAATTTGAATTTATTTATGGACTTCCAATTTCGTTAATCAAAAATAAAATTTGAATTTGAGTTGGACAGGGGTAAAAAAGGAGATAGTACGTTTTTACACTCACAACGTCAAATAATTTAGACCTAAAATTCGGAATATTCCGTAGATTCGTTTATTTTCTAGATTTTATCCAAACAAATCGATACGTCATTGATTTTGTATTGAAATAAAAAAGATCTATATTAGACTGGGACGTAAGACAGGGCATATGTTCATCTGTTTGCTTTTCTATATGGTACAGAATAGATAGGAAAAATGTACCATCAACCTTTTTTGAATTGTGGATATATTCTTAACATACTAAAACGGCTTCCATTATTGGTATTAAACCAATATCTATTCATACAAGCTAAGTCTTCTAATCGATAATTAGGCCAAAGAAATAACTTTAATTTAATTAATTCGTTTTTATCTCTATCAAGATGTTTTTTTTGATCCAAAAAAGGATTCCTGCTTTTTATGTTCTTCTTGTTACAAAATACTGGATTTTTATCCACACTATTTAGATTCTTTGAGTTGAAAGAAATTAGAATTCTAAATTCTCTACGACGTCTAGACGATAAAATCTTTTCAGGAACGATAAAATAATAATGTTTTTTGTCTCTCTTTCGAATTATTATTTGATATCTTGGGATAGATTCATCCAATTTTTTTTTATTGATATATCTTTGTTCTCGATATCTTTGAGGAGTTTGGTACTTACTCTTATGAACCAACGATATACCTACGGTTTGATACATAATAAAGTATCCGTCGTTTTTTACAGACAAACGGATGGGATCGATAAAAAATAGCCCCCTTTTTTTCAATTCTATAGGAGTCAATTTTTTTCGAATCACCATTATATCCAGATTTAATTCTTTCCTTTGAATAGACGATATAGTAGTATTTCTTGGATTTATCAGTCCAAGTAAGTAACAATATATCTTGATATTATTGATCATTCTTTCAGTTAAATTCGGAATTAAACCATCGTCTATTATCCATTGAAAAAGCAAATAGTGTTTCCGTAAGAAAATCATTTCTGGTCTCATCTTATTCCGGATCTTATATTTTTTTTTCATTTTATCTTGGTTTTGTGCATATGATCTAAGGCCTTTTCCTGCGGGTTCTTTTTCTTCTTGATTTCGATTCATTAATTCAGAATATCTTTTTTCATTCGACGGTCCAAAAAAATTCCATTTTTTCTTTTCATTGATGTTTTTCTTTTTATTTAAATTTAAAAGAAGTAATTTGCTTGGTATAATCCATGGTTTTGTTTTGTATACATTATAAAGTGGCACAAATTCTGGGAAGAACGTAAGTTTCAGATTTGTCGATATTGGGTTTAGGATTTCTTCATTCATTTCCATCCAACCAAAAAAAAGTTTCTTGTCATTGATTGGATTTCTTTCTAAATCTTGATGAATCGTCAGATAAACAATATCGTTTTTATCCATTTTCTCAATTTTTTGGTAATTCTTACTTCCAAGCTTAGTATTTATATTACTGTTATAATCCATTTTGGTCCAGGCCTCAATATCTATTTTTTGTCTTATAAAAAAATTTAGAATTGTCCAATCAAAATATTTTCTATCTGCATTTTTTTGCATATACATAATATCACTCTTTTCTAGATAACGATTTTCTATATAATGATTGATAGGAATTTCCTCCAGGTTTTCAAATAAATTTTGTTTATAATTGTTATAATTCAAAGTCATTTTTTGGTTGTTTTTTAATTCTGATGGTGATCCATAAATAATATATGAGGACTTCTTAATTTCAGAATTAATAGATTTATATGATAAAAGATCATATATATAGTATTTTGGAAAATTATCTTTTTGGTTTGGTAATGTATATACTTTAAAATCCTTTTGTTTTTTGTGATAAAGTAATCGGTCTTTTTCATACGAATTCCATTTTGTTAAATCTTTATTTGGGGTCATACCACCTTCATTTATTGTAGTTCGCCTTTTTTTTGGTATTAATCCAGACCATCTAATCTGAGATAAATTGTGTTGGTAATGACCTCTTAACCAGCTTTTCCATTGATTCGTTTCAGAACTTGAAAGTTTCGTATGTCTTAATTCGGAATTAAATATTCCTTGTGTTACAAAATAATTTTTTATTGCAGTCTTAAGAAAAAAGGGAGTTCCATGATACTCAAAAATAGATCTTAACTTATACAAATTAATAACTTGGGTTTGTGATAATTTGTAAAATACATATGCTTGTGATAAGCAGGATAAGTTAAAAAAAAGACGTGAATTTCTCTTACTATTTTTAATATCGTAAAGTGCACTTTTTAGAGTCGAAATAAAGTTAATTTCTTTTTTTTTTATTTCTTGGTTTGTTTTATTATTGTAAATGTATTTATCAAAACCTAAATTTCTTGATTCAAGAAGGAGTTGTGTAGGAATTCTGGCAATATGAATGATACATAGAAATATATCGATGTATATTCTTTTAATGAAAATTTTTATAAACAAATCTAATTTATAGATTAATCGAGTGCTTCTTCTTTTTATTTTTAAGATTTTAAAAAAGTTTTTTGGTGATTTTTCTTTTACATTAAAACTTGTTTTGTTAGGACTACTTCTTTTCTTGGCGTTACCGTTTTTTTCTTTCATAAGACTCTT